AGAAAATTACCCGTTTGATCGAGTATGCTGCTAATCGATCTATACCTGTCATTATTGTATGTGCTTCTGGAGGAGCACGAATGCAAGAAGGAAGTTTGAGCTTGATGCAAATGGCTAAAATATCTTCTGCTTTATATAATTATCAATCAAATAAAAAGTTATTCTATGTATCAATCCTTACATCTCCTACAACCGGTGGAGTAACAGCCAGTTTTGGTATGTTGGGAGATGTTATTATTGCTGAACCAAATACCTACGTTGCATTTGCGGGTAAAAGAGTAATTGAACAAACATTGAATAAACTAATACCCGATGGTTCACAAGCGGCTGAGTATTCATTCCATAAGGGCTTATTCGACCCAATCGTACCACGTAATCCTTTAAAAGGTGCTCTAGGTGAGTTATTTCAGCTCCACGGTTTCTTTCCCTTGAAAAAAAATTCAAAAAAAAAGAATAATAGAATCTAGTACTATACTTTTCTTTTTTTTTTATAGCGAATTGTAGTGGACAGGTATTTAGTTCATAGTAATAAAAAAACTAAGAAGAATGGTGTTTTCTTTGGTGACATAAGTGCTACTTGTTTGTAGTCCGAGTTATTGAATAATGACTTTGTCTTTTTTCCTCCAAATCTATTTTTTTTTATCCTACCCCCTATTATATTTCTGATTATTAATCAGAAACTCTCTATTAACAGGATAAAAATGGAATTTATCCTTTCGAGGAATTCGGGAAAATCAAAAGATTTGAAAGATAGAAAGAATATGAGGATAGAAAAATAATAAGAAAATTTCTTAAAGCGGATCATCATACATATTCGTGTAGAAAAAGAAATAGGTACACTTAATTGAATTCCCCATTCCTTGCACTTATTAACTACATAATATTATTTATATACTTACTATTTTTTCTAATAAATATACTTATCATAAAATATCCTTATCATAGGTAAAAATATTAAATCGAGGTACCCATTCCATGACAGATCTTAACTTACCCTCTATTTTTGTTCCTTTAGTGGGCCTAGTATTTCCGGCAATTGCAATGGCTTCTTTATTTCTTCATGTCCAAAAAAATAAGATTGTCTAGATCCGATGGGGATAAATTTCATCAATTTATTTCAACATTGGATCATAATACAGATATTTGTTTAGATAGGATATGCGGCCCTTTCCAAACATAAATGAAAGAACTGTTATGCATGCGGATACATGATATCCGCATAGCATAAATCTATATGCGGGTATAGTTGGTGAAAAATGATCAGTGAATCTTTTTATAATAGAAAGTCAATGTATCTAACCAATTACTTCTAATTGTTCATATCAGAATGGTACTAGTTGATGAAAGTTACTTCGGCATCAATAAAAGTCAAATTCATATTGGTTATTCTCTCAATTCGAATCGAATGCAACTGGATCTAATATAGTATGAACTGGCGATCAGAACATATATGGATAGAACTAATAACAGGGTCTCGAAAAACAAGTAATTTTTTCTGGGCCTGTATCCTTTTTTTGGGTTCACTAGGATTCTTAGTGGTTGGAACTTCTAGTTATCTTGGTAGGAATCTAATATCTGGGTTTCCATCTAAGCAAATCATTTTTTTTCCACAAGGGGTCGTGATGTCTTTCTATGGGATTGCGGGTCTATTCATTAGTTCCTATTTGTGGTGTACAATTTCATGGAATGTGGGTAGTGGTTATGACCGATTCGATAGAAAAGAAGGAATAATGTGTATTTTTCGTTGGGGATTCCCGGGAATAAATCGTCGAATCTTCCTTCGCTTCTGTATGAAAGATATCCAATCAATCAGAATGGAAGTTAAAGAAGGTCTTTTTCCTCGTCGTGTTCTTTATATGGAAATCAGGGGCCAAGGAACCATTCCCTTGACTCGTACTGATGAGAATTTTACTCCACGAGAAATTGAACAAAAAGCTGCAGAATTAGCCTATTTCTTGCGAGTACCAATTGAAGTATTTTGAAATGAACTGAAGAATGAATGTTTTCTCAGCATGAGGGAAGGAACTTGCTAATTTCCTTTTTCGTTTAATACAACTGAAGTTTCTTCAGAATGTTAATTGTAGAAAAACATGTTAGATTCTATTTTCCCGTTCCGTTGGCGCAACGACCCACATAGAATAAAACAAAAAAAGTAGGAGAATGTATATAGAACAACTATAATAAACTATAGGAATTTTTTTTTTATACAAAAACGAAAAATTCTTTTGTATGTGTATGGAACCTTTTTTTTTATACTAAGAAAAAATCTAATCTAATTAAGTATGGATTTGTCAAATATCCGAACATAACAACATGTATTTCGTAAATACGGAATTCCTCTTTTTAGGTCCAAAATTTCAAATGGATACTTTATTCCTACGCTGTGATTAGATGGGTGCAACATTTAGAAATAATTAATTGATCTAGGGGGAGTTTTTTTGTCTTGAAATCCAAATAAATAAGATTCGTTACTTCAAGTGGGTTTTTCGAGTGCTTACCGAAAGGAACAAATGAAGATGAAATTTTGCCCAATTGAGATATCATAAAATGCTATTTATTTATGCGAAAAGAACCCTTATTCCATTTCTTTCTATATTCCTTCTAGACCCAAGACTCCATTATTACACAAAAATAGGAATAGATCCATAGGTTCGATACCTTGTTAGATAACTCATACTTTATAGAAATATCAGATCAGATAGAATTGACGAATGAATCAGTTCATAAACAATTCACAGAGACAAAATGAAAAAAAAGAAAGCATTGACTTCTCTTCCATATCTTGCATCTATAGTATTTTTGCCCTGGTGGATATCTCTATCATTTAATAAAAGTCTGGAACCCTGGGTTACTAATTGGTGGAATACTAGGCAATCCGAAACTTTTCTGAATGATATTCAAGAGAAAAATGTTCTAGAAAAATTCCTAGAATTAGAGGAACTCCTTTTGTTGAATGAAATGATAAAGGAATACCCGGAGACACATATACAAAAGCTTCCTATAGGAATACATAAGGAAACGATACAATTGGTCAAAATACACAATGAATATAATCTCTATATAATTTTGCATTTCTCGACAAATATAATCTGTTTCGCTATTCTAAGTGGTTATTTTATTCTGGGTAATGAAGAACTTGTCATTCTTAATTCTTGGGTTCAGGAATTCCTCTATAACTTAAGTGACACAATAAAAGCTTTTTCGATTCTTTTAGTTACTGATTTATGGATCGGATTTCACTCGACCCATGGTTGGGAACTCATAATTGGTTCGATTTACAACGATTTTGGATTGGCTCATAACGATCAAATTATATCTGGTCTTGTTTCCACTTTTCCAGTTATTCTAGATACAATTGTGAAATATTGGATCTTCCATTTTTTAAATCGTGTATCTCCTTCGCTTGTAGTCATTTATCATTCAATGAATGAATGAAGAACTTATTTGATCTCTTGATATTAATCAAATCATAATTTTTCTTCGTGTATAAAGTATTTTCCATTTTACTTATTCTTTATACTTCTACCTCTTCAAGGTATTCGTCCTATATTCCAGTACATTTTTTTCCGTACAATGGCAGATTCGTGGATAGGCAACTCTACTAGCTACCTATCTAATTTATTGTAGAAATTCGAGGATCAATGATTGTACCATGCAAAATAGAAATACTTTTTCTTGGGTAAAGGAACAGATGACTCGATCCATTTCTGTATCGATCATGATATATGTAATAACTCGAGCATCTATTTCAAGCGCATATCCCATTTTTGCGCAGCAAGGTTATGAAAATCCACGAGAAGCAACGGGGCGAATTGTATGTGCCAATTGCCATTTAGCCAATAAGCCTGTGGATATTGAAGTTCCGCAAGCTGTACTTCCTGATACTGTATTTGAAGCAGTTGTTCGAATTCCTTATGATATGCAACTGAAACAGGTTCTTGCTAATGGTAAAAGGGGGTCCTTGAATGTGGGGGCTGTTCTTATTTTACCCGAAGGATTCGAATTAGCCCCCCCGGATCGTATTTCTCCTGAAGTGAAAGAAAAGATGGGGAATCCTTCTTTTCAGAGTTATCGTCCCAATAAAAGAAATATTCTTGTGATAGGTCCTGTTCCGGGGCAGAAATATAGTGAAATCGTCTTTCCCATTCTTTCCCCCGACCCCACTACGAAGAAAGACGTTCACTTCTTAAAATATCCAATATATGCGGGTGGGAACAGGGGAAGGGGTCAGATTTATCCTGATGGGAGCAAGAGTAACAATACAGTTTATAATGCTACATCTGCAGGTATAGTAAGCAAAATAGTACGTAAAGAAAAAGGGGGATATGAACTAACTATAGTTGATGAATCGGATGGACACCAAGTAGTTGATATTATACCTCCAGGACCGGAACTTCTTGTTTCAGAGGGGGAAGCCATCAAGTTGGACCAACCATTAACAAGCAATCCCAATGTGGGGGGTTTTGGTCAGGGAGATGCAGAAATAGTTCTTCAAGATCCATTACGCGTCCAAGGCCTTTTATTCTTCTTGGCATCTGTTATTTTGGCACAAATCTTTTTGGTTCTTAAAAAGAAACAGTTTGAAAAGGTTCAATTGTATGAAATGAATTTCTAGATCCAGAGATTACTTAACAGCAAGTTAGTAAAAAGTGCTGCATTCATTCTTGTCGATCAATAAAATTATATATGATCAAATATGATTAAAAAATTACCGAAATTCCTTTACTTGCTTTTTTTTATACTGTTTTTGCGGGGTGCAAAAAATGCATTACTGGTATCTTATTCCTAGTACTAGACAATAGGCATACAAAAACAAAGGAAGAAGAAAGACGAGATAAATGAAAGGAAGAACAAATACTTCTAGGAGAGGGGAGGTGGGATTACTAGTCTTCCTCATCTTCTAGTCGACACAAGAGAAAGGATTTTTTACCCTTTTCTTGTGTCGTCTTGTATCGAAAGAAATAATAATTATTTTTCTCTTGTTCGTCAAAGATTACTAT